CCGCAGGAGCCGGATGTGGAGGATATGTGGTGGGAGAAACTGTAAAGTTGTTAAAAGAATTAAATGCATTTTACGAATATGATATTATATTGTTCGATGTATTAGGTGACGTGGTCTGTGGAGGTTTTGCCGCTCCATTGAACTATGCAGATTATTGTGTAATAATTACAGATAATGGATTCGATGCATTATTTGCAGCTAATCGTATTACTGCCTCTATAAGGGAAAAAGCTCGTACACATCCACTCCGATCAGCAGGCTTGGTTGGAAATCGTACATCTAGAAGAGATCTTATCAATAAATATGTAGAAGCCTGTCCAATGCCCGTAATAGAAGTATTACCTATTATCGAGGATATCCGAGTTTCCAGAGTCAAGGGTAAAACCTTATTTGAAATGGTTGGATTTGAACCATCCCTTAACTATGTGTGTCAATATTATCTAGACATAGCAGATCAAATATTGTCCCAACCAGAAGGTATTGTTCCAAAAGAGATTCCAGATCGGGAATTATTCAGTTTACTCTCTGATCTTTATCTAAATCCCATTGGTGGTGGGGGACAGAAAAAAAAGAATCAGGAAAATTTACTTGGGTTTACGAGGATTTAGAATCAACAATTTATCCACAATTCGTTGTAAATTTGATTCTTTCTTTTTATTATTCTTTTTATTCATTATTTCTTTTCCTTATTTATCCTCAGCCATTTATTCTTCCCCTTCCTATTATGTCGGCCAAAATTGATGAAACTATCACTTTTGAATGTGAAACGGGTAATTATCATACTTTGTGTCCTATTAGCTGTGTATCCTGGTTGTATCAAAAGATTGAAGACAGTTTCTTTTTGGTAGTGGGCACAAAAACATGTGGTTATTTTCTCCAAAATGCACTTGGAGTTATGATTTTTGCAGAACCCCGCTATGCAATGGCGGAATTAGAAGAAGGAGATATCTCGGCCCATTTGAACGATTATGAGGAATTGAAAACGCTTTGTATTCGGATAAGAAAAGATAGAGACCCCAGCGTGATCATATGGATAGGCACTTGTACTACAGAAGTAATCAAAATGGATTTGGAAGGTATGGCACCCAAATTGGAATATGAAATTGGAATACCAATTCTAGTGGCAAGAGCAAATGGATTGGATTATGCTTTTACTCAGGGGGAAGATACTGTGTTAGCTGTAATGGCACATCGTTGTCCAGAACAAGAATTCCCCATTGGTGAATCAAAAGAAACTATAACAAAAACAAAATTATTCCCTTTTCCTCTTCTGAAGGAAAAGAAATTGGTGGAATATGCAAATCATCCTCCCTTAGTTATTTTTGGGTCTTTACCCTCGAATTTGGTCTCTCAACTTGATACAGAATTAAGACGCCAATTCATCAAGGTATCAGGTTGGTTGCCCGCTCAGAGATATGCCGATCTTCCATCACTGGGTGATGGAGTTTATGTTTGTGGCGTTAACCCCTTTCTGGGTCGTACAGCAACAACTTTGATAAGACGAAAAAAATGTGAATTAATCGTAGCTCCTTTTCCTATTGGTCCGGACGGAACGCGTGCTTGGATCGAAAGGATTTGTCCTGTATTTGGTATTGAGACCCAGAGTCTGGAGGAAAGAGAGGAACGGATATGGGAGAGTTTAAAAGATTATCTTGATTTGGTACGCGGAAAATCTGTCTTTTTCATGGGAGATAATTTGCTAGAAATATCTCTAGCAAGATTCTTAATCAGATGTGGTATGATCGTTTATGAAATTGGTATTCCATATATGGATAAACGGTATCAAGCTGCTGAATTAGCACTTTTAAAAGATACATGTATAAAAATGTGTATACCAATCCCACGAATTGTGGAGAAACCAGACAATTCGAATCAGATACGACGTATGCGCGAGCTACAACCCGACTTAGCCATCACCGGAATGGCTCATGCTAACCCGTTAGGGGCGAGAGGAATTGATACTAAATGGTCAGTTGAATTTACTTTTGCCCAGATTCATGGATTTGCCAATGCAAGAGATGTACTTGAATTGGTTACCCGCCCTCTACGACGTAACGAAAATTTAGATAACTTGGATAGGACCACCCTGGTCAGAAAGAACAACGAGTTCTATACCAGTACTCCTAGATAAGCTAACAGAGAATATATTTATTAATAGCATATGCATATATCCAGATGTTATGTTATAATATATATTATAAATCTTCTATATGTTAGATATTGGAATCTATTCTGTTAAATCGAATTTATGGATGTATAAAATGATGACTATTCCTATCTGTATCTCCCATATATATATGGGGGATACCAGATCTATTAATTCTATTCCTGTTTCTCATTCTTAATTTTCAATCAACAAGGAGTTTCGATATGATAAGAGTACTTGGTCTACTATGGGATCCATTATCATCATGGGTAGAAGTCTCAGGTCCGATCATTTTATTTGGGCTATATTATGGATTTCTCGCTACATTGCCTTTTGGTCCCTCTAAAATCTATTCGATGAGATCTTTCTTTTTGGGAGAACCTATCTATGGTATTATAGCTATAAGTGGTTCTATTACGGGACAATTAATAGTCTTTTTGTCCATGTACTATTCGCCCATCTATGCAGCGTTGTGGAAACCTCACGCAATAACTTTATTAGTCGTACCATATATGTTCTTTCGTTTTAATCAAATTAACAAAGAACCTTCAAGTTCTGAATCTCCGCACCCCATGAATTCGATCAACAATCCAAAAATTCTAAGTCTATTTATGGGTGGTCTAATTCTTCAATTGTTTAATCCCATTCTTTTAGCAAATCCCGTATTAACAAGACTAGTGAACCTCTTTCTTTTTCGTTACAGCAATAATATATCGTTTATTATAAGTGGTTTTTGCGGTTGGTTGGGTGGTAATATTCTATTCATCATTTTGACAAAATTGGTCTCTTTCCGTATAGAACGTAATTCACCTATTGATTATACTAGATTAAGACGTTATATCCATCGGACCTTTAGTCTACTTCTTCTTTCTTATTGTTCATTCTATTTAGGTAGGGCCCCATTACTTTTTCTTAAAAGCAAAAATGATGACATCGGTGACAAAGATGACGGCTCTGTGGTTATGGCTAGAGATGAAGATGACCGCTCTGTTACTATGGCTAGAGATGAAGATGACCGTTCTGTGGTTATGACTAGAGATGAAGATGATAGCTTTGTGGCTATGGTTAGAGATGAAGATGACCGCTCTGTGGCTATGGCTAGAGATAAAGATGTGGCTATGGCTATAGATGAAGATGAAAATGAAAATGAAAGCTCTGTGGCTATGGCTATAGATGAAAATGACAGCTTTGCGGCTATGGCTATAGATCCGAAAAAATTGAAAGGACTTCCGAAAGAAGAACCATTATCATGGTTCAAGCAACCATGGCCCATTATGTTCTTTGATCATAATAGAGCTTATCGGCCGATACGATATATCGGGAATAGCCCATTTACTCGCCTAGGTCCTGTGAGGACCGAAGTATCTCAATATTTTTTTGGCACATATTCGAGTGATGGAAAACAAAGAATCTCTTTTACGTTTTTACCTAGTGTATTGGTCCTTGGGGAAAAGCTCGGAAAATATAGAGATCTTTTAGATACTTCTTGCTCATCTGAGGATCCTTATCATAGATGGATCCATACCATGAAAAGAAGAAGAGATTTTTTAGGGAATGAATTTTCGGATCGAGTGAAAGCTCTAAGCAATGGATCTCCTGCTGAAAATGTTATCGAAAGGAGAGTGGAATTCTCCAATTCTCAGGGAGATTCTTTTATTGAAATGTATGATCCATTCCTTAATGGGGCATTCCGTGGAACAATAAACCAACTCGAGTCCCCCCGAATGCTGAACGATTCGATCATTTCTAATCTTTCGGATTTTGTAGAGGTATCTATGAAAGACTGTAAAGAGGGATACCAAAATGATCAATTTGGGTATGGGTACCATATATCTCATCGTTGGCAGGAATTGGAACACGAAAGCTTTCGACTACCCTGGGAACCCCTACCTACAGATACTGTTCGTTCGCTTGTTCCGATCACTAAATCATCGGAAAGAGGAAAAGTTGAACCTATTTCGAAACGGCTCTATCTATTAGCAGAACGAATAATTGCAAATCAAGCAAGGAAGAAGATATTTGAAGAGTCTTTGTCAAATATAGATTCTTCAAATATAGATTCTTCAAATATAGATTCTTCTTTTGGTAACCTGATCTATCCAAAAGATTCGTTGGAAATGACTTCTGATCAGATCCAAGAGATCTATGCAAAAGATGATGATTCGTTGATACATTTTCTGTGGTTGGAAATAGCCTTTCGAGTAGCCTATATAGATATCGTACCGGAAATAGCTTCATGTAATGAACGGATCTACACAAACTATTTGGTGAATATTTACAACCAAATCGACGGTAGAAACGTTTCGCCCACAGGTACCATAAAATGGGAATTGATTCTTGATCTTTTTACTACGAATACGGAACAGAAAGTGACTTCAGAACAGATTTTTCTTTTCGAGTCTTTGGCGCAACATGAGTGGACAATACTACGAAATTTTCGTGGGAATGTATCTACGGATGATTCAACGCAAACGAAAGATTTTCTTACCCTTTACAGGGAAATACTATTGAATGAACCTCTCCAAATGAAAGAGATTCAGAAACATGTGCCTCGATGGTCATCTAATGTTACGATGGATGAATCTGATGATGTAGACACAACTCCAATCACAACGAATAGCATTCGTGCAAGAAAGGTCAGAAGTACACTGACTTTTGATATTGGGGACAGAGAAATAGTTATGAAACGTTATTTTGTCGAATCAGATTATCGTCGGAACTTAATCAAAGGATCCATACGTGCTCAAAGACGTAAAATTATGATATGGAAGAGGATGCAACCGAATGTACATTCCTTTTTCTTTTTGGTAAGAAAGGAAATACCCACTTATCCTAAAGATCATTACGACACGTCCGATTCTGATAGAGTGAATATGGAACGAATCCCTAAAGAAATTAGGGAGCAAATCCAGAGATACGAAGAAGAATCGGAGCCGGTCCCCCACAGTCCGACACTCGCTGAGTCCTTATGTACAATGTGGCCGGAATTGAACTATTTAAGAGGTTTATTTTTAGTGGCTCAATCAAATCTTAGAAAAAGTATAATATTACCATCACTTATAATAGCCAAAAATATTGGTCGTATATTATTATTTCAAGGCTCCGAATTTCCAAAAGATTGGGAACAAATGAGGAGAGAAGTGCATATCAAATGCGCTCCTGATGGTACCGAATATTCTGAAACAGAATTCCCAGACAAATGGAAAAGAAATGGTATGCAGATAAAGCTTCTATTTCCTTTTCGTTTGAAGCCTTGGCATAGCCCCGAACTCCAATTCGAGAAAAAATTGCGTTGGAGCTATTTAACGACCCTTGGATTTGAAACTGACATACCTTTTGGTGATCCAATCCCACAGCTAGGACCTTTTTCGGAATTTTTTCAACCTATCTTCAAAGAATTGATCTTCAAAAAATTGAAGAGAGGGTTGATCATCTTTCAAAAATTGAGAAAAGGATTGATTCTTCTCAAAAAATTGAAGAGACGATTGATGGGATCTACAGGAATAAGACGCGTTCCACGAGTTAGATATATAGACAAAAGTGAACTGAATGACCGGATACAAAATAAATTACTGAGTGAGACTACCCCTATGGATAGTGCAAATGATTCATCAGAAATGAATGATCCATTTGGATATGAAACCCGAACAATTAATGTGAAAGATCCAGATGATCGGATGACCACAATGAAGGAGCGGATAAAATCTATCGCGATCATAAATAGCGCTCCTATAACTGGAATGTCTCTGGTGGATTCAGAGAGTAATAATGGATCGAAGGGGAGTTTGGGATCAACATTCAAAAAACGATTGGTTCAGATTCGGCGAATACCTGGTCGATTTCGAAAGAAAAGTGTCCAATTAATCCGAAAAAGGTTCTATTCAATGAAATTAATGAAACTTTTTCTCAAAAGAATGGACCGATATCTTTTACCAAGTTTTATTCATTTCCTCGAGTCAAATATCAAATTTTGGATTCGATCCGCTTGGATCCGATCCACGGGGAATATAGCCACAATTTACGGACAAATATTCATTATTAATAATGATATTTCAAGAATAAATAGAGGTAAAATTACCAACTACTATTTGATCAACGAAAAAATACAAGATTTTGAAATTAATCCTGATCGAAACATGTTCTCAATGTCCCAAGCATATGTATTTCACAAGATATGGCAGATAAGGGCAATGAACAGGTCCTATTCAAAGTATTTATTCAAATCCCGAGCCCAAACATCATATCCCTTGATCAAGAAGAAGATCCAAGAATTATTAGATATACAAAGAATATTGGATCACGAGAAACCACAAGATCTGAAGGAGAATGACTGGAAACAATGGTTGAGATGTTTTGACCGGTACAACATATCCCCAGAGATATGGTCTAGGATAAACCCACAGAACTGGAGAAATGGAGTAAGTAAGCAATGTACGTGCTATGAAGAACAATTCATTGAAGAACAATTCATTCCCTATGAACAACAAAAAGATTCTATATTTGCAGCTGTGATGGAACCTTATTTGGGACTACTTCGGAAAATGGACAAACGTTACAGATACGATCTCTTATCATATAGTTATCTCAATTCTACAAAAGATTTTGATATTCTCAATTCTACAAAAGATTTTGATATTCTCAATTTGACAAAAGATTTTGATATTCTCAATTTGACAAAAGATTCAGATATTCTCGATTCTACAAAAGATTCGGATATTCTCGATTCTACAAAAGATTCGGATATTCTCGATTCTACAAAAGATTCGGATATTCTCGATTCTACAAAAGATTCGGATATTCTCGATTCTACAAAAGATTCGGATATTCTCGATTCTACAAAAGATTCGGATATTCTCGATTCTACAAAAGATTCGGATATTCTCGATTCTACAAAAGATTCGGATATTTACGGGCCGCCAGTACAACCTTATATACCAGATGATCACGATATCACCGATCGTGAAGGAATTCTCAGGGAAAAGTTTATTCGTGATATTATCGAGGAGGATTGGAAGGGTACCGATTTCAATATCATGAATGGTCCTCGTTCTACTATTGAAATTTACGATGCTATACGTTCTTGTACTTACGATCATACAACAATGATTGACAGGCAGAAGACTGATCTTCTTACGAATAAACAGAGGATTGATGAGACGCGAAGAGACAATGTTGGCATTATTGATTCTCCGGAAATCGAGAAGAGAGGATCCGTATTAGATTTAAAATTATGGTTATTCCCGGACCTTTTGGGAATCAAAAATATATATGACACTGAATCGAAGTACGTACCAAAAAAATCGTTTTTACGAGAAGAACGAGATCGGAAAAAGATAGAGGAAGAAGAAGAACGGAAGGAAACAACAGAACAAGGAATAGGTGTTAGATCACATGTTCATAAAAAGAAAGGAAAAGAGCATAATCGGAACGATAAAGCCGGTAAAGTAGAAGATCAAAAAACTGGTAAAGTAGAAGATCAAAAAACTGGTAAAGTAGAAGATCAAAAAACTGATGGAAAGAAAAAAACTGATGAAAAGAAAAAAACCCATCAAGTTTTTGTTCAATACAAAGCGGTAGAAGGTATAGGGGAAGACAGTATATTCAAGCTGTCGGATGTTTGCAGGGTTATGTGCGGAATTAAGGATCCGGTCCAATATCTTTGGACCAATATCCACCAGGGAAATGTTAACCTGAATCTAATGTTCCTTCTTCTTCAGAAGACTAGCAATGAAAAGGCTAGCAATGAAAAGGATAGCAATGAAAGGGATAGCAATGAAAAGGAAATATGGGAAGAGAATATTCTTCGGGAGGATGTTCCGAGAAAGGTAAGCAATGAAAAGGAAATATGGGAAGAGAATATTCTTCGGGAGGATGTTCCGAGAAAGGTAAGCAATCGAAATGAAATATGGGAAGATAAAAACATAGTGATCCCCGAACCATATCGTTTATCAAGCATACTGGACGACCAATTCCTGATGTATAAAATCGTAAGTATTTCATTTAAGTTTCCAAATAAAGCCCGGGAATGGATAGATGAAAATCTTTATGATGGATCTGTGCAACGCGGGAAAATTCTGGGGGATGGAAAAAACATTTTGAGTTCCCTCAATTTAGAAGATCTTTTGCTCCCAAAACGTCGTAGAGAATTTCGAATCCTGAATCGGTTTGATCCGGAGAACGATCATGTAGGATTTTCCAATGGAAAAGACATACAAAATGACGAAGAACTCATGGAAAGAGACCAACATCTTAGCGTAGATACAACACAAATAATTAAACGTTTTCTTTGGCCTAGTTATCGATTAGAGGATCTTATTTGTATGAATAGATATTGGTTCAATACAAATGATGGGAGTCGATCCGCGATGTTGAGAATACGTATGTATCCCCTAACTTTCAATTGATAGATTTTTTGCGTTTTCGTCAACAACAACAACAACAAATAGATTGATTCAATGGAGTTTCTGGGCCAAAATTGAACCAATCTGTTCGTTCCGTTTTATCAATGCGATGTGAAAAGATTCTACATCTCCTATCGTATTTTGCCATAGGTCCAAAACCAAATGTTCCTCCAAGAAGATAGAAAGAATCCGACCAATTGTTCTTCAATAGAAATAAATGGTCGGAACGAATCAGAATTATTATATGGACTATGCAAATGAAAGAATGGATCTAATTCTTTTTTCTGACTCGAGAAAAAAAAAAATTCTATTCAGCTCCGGTAAAATTTGTTTTTTATGATCAAGAATTTGTCCATTAGTTCGTCTCTGATTCCCAATAAACAGAGAGGATCTGTTGAATCTCAGGTATTTTATTTAACCAATCGGGTCCTAAGACTTACCCAGCATCTGCAATTGCACGGAAGAGACTATTCATCCCAAAGGGGTTTGTGGAAAATTTTGGGCAAACGTAAGCAACTTCTGATTTATCTCTCCAAGAGGGATAAACTTCGTTACGATGATTTAATCGGTCAATTGGGTATTCGTGGGCTAAAAACCCGTTAATTTCGAAGTTTTGAATTCCAATCCAATTTTTAGAGATCCCGGATCCTAATTAGTCGTTCTTTTGTTCTCATTTATAAAACGAACCGGAGAGGGGTGACATATGACCATGCTTGCTGAAAGACCCCCTGATGGTAAGTATGGGTCCTGGTCCTCATTATCCATCGATAATGGATGTTCTTCGACTTATTGCTAGATGGTAAAGATGTTATTGACTTTGAACCTCTATCAGATTATTTACATAGGGAGGGATGGGATCAAATTGTTTAGAACCGAACAATAGTCCAATATCTCCCCTATGTAACGCAATGGGATTATTTAGCTACTATGTTCGCAGAGGCAATAACGGTAAATGCGTCGAAAAGATCGATCGGGAAATATGTATCCCGAAGGGCTAGCTATAGCAGAGTGATTATGCTAGAGGTAGATAAGGTCACTTTTTTTTAGTGAATGCGATCTCATAATATTGGAAATTCTCGCGCACATAATGAATCCACCTGGATCTATTTTTCGTCCCTCTAGTAAGTATGATGAGAAGTATCATTCTATTTCTGATCTTATAATAAAAGGATCATTAGATAATGGAAAATAAGAAACTCAATAGAACTTTTATATCTGAGAAGATAAAGGTATAAGGAGTTGATCTATTATGCTCGAGCATACACTTATTCGAGTTCGAGGTGCTTTCTTCATTATCTATTGGTATTTATCTGGTCACGAGTCGGAACATGGTTAGAGCACTTATGTTTCGCCAATACTGCATGCAGTCGATTCAAATCCAGTAGCATTTTCGGGTTATCTTAGAATATAGTCGGCGAGTAAGGGGGGACATCTTATCGATCTTTGTTATAGCTATTGCAGCCGCCGAAGCAGCTATTTAATCACCTACTGACATCGTATCATATAATCAACTCGTATCGATCAATTTCATTTGTCGAAATGGTTATAGAGTATCGTATATATAATCTATAGATTACGAATCGGTATATCTATTCCTATCCAAAAAGATTATGGGTATATATCAGAAGATATATCTATTCTATATGACTAGAATCAATCGAAATCTCTATAGTATTACGATCGATCAAAAACATGATTGATCCATATCAAACTCATTATGAAAATTACCTATCATGATTGGACCTTATTCGGGGTGATCTAGAGGGATCGAAATGATCAAAATATCTTTGTCCCATTGAAAAAATACAGAATCTTAACATATTGGTTCCAAATAGAATTGATAGTACAATTATTGATTCTTTTATATTCATAATATCCCGTTATTAGCCATCTTTATTGGGCATATATTAGAAGATTTGGCTATATATGATCTTATCAAATGAAAACTTTTTACTAACTAATGGAGATCCAATGGCACATTCGGTCAAAATTTATGATACATGTATTGGTTGTACCCAATGCGTACGAGCTTGTCCCACAGATGTATTGGAAATGATACCTTGGGAAGGATGTAAAGCTAAGCAAATTGCTTCTGCTCCAAGAACAGAAGACTGCGCAGGTTGTAAGCGGTGCGAATCCGCTTGTCCAACAGATTTCTTGAGTGTACGTGTTTATTTATGGCATGAGACAACGCGCAGTATGGGTCTAGCTTACTAATCAATATGCACAATAAAAAAGGTTAAATCCATCTCATATTTCTTTCTTTCTTTTTTTTCTCCACTGATAAAAACCCATACTTGAGATCTTGGATCAAGTATGGGTTTTTATAGAGAGATGGAAAGTATCTTCTATAATAAGTGAATTACCCTGGCTCGATCAACAATGATTTGTTAGTTTGCCCATATCTGCAGGTTCCTTAATCCCATTATTTGCCCACCCATAGAGGGAAGGAATGAGCTGATTCGATGATATACTCTAGGTAAGAACTCCTTTTCATTACCTATACATTCCGTCCGTTACCATTTCCAATTCGATAATTCATTGATCCAATTGAAAGAAAAAAGAGTCTAACTGGATAGATTTTATTGATTTTCATTGGAGATTGGGAATTGGCGGACTTTCCATTGGATCTATTTGACGGGATTTTTTACCACTTTTGCCATTTCAGTTGCTTGGCCAGTTACTTCAAATCTTCGATCGTTACATTTACTGATGTTATGCAATGTACAGTGGCCAATTAGGATCATTTGCTTCTCGAGATATTATGCTTTTCTTTCCTATGCGGGAGCTGGAATCAATTTCCGTTCACCCACTTCTATCCGTACGGGGGGAGGGAAAGACGTTTATATTTGGACACAAAGTTCATTTCGTACACTGCGAGTGTTCTATCTTTCCCCTAATCAGAGCTTGAAGTATGGGTCTCTAGGGATCTGATAGACCAACATTAGGTTCAGGAATATTGGATAATAAATAGTATTCCGTACTACTGGAAATAGTATTCTATTTAGGGTTCTTCATCACTTATGCAATCAAATCGCCAATTTTTTCCTTACATACCTGGTTACCTGATACTCATGGGCAAGCGCATTATAGTACATGTATGCTTCAATAGCCGGAGTTCCATTTAAAATGGGAGGATATGGGTTAATCCGAACATGGAATTGCTACCTCATGCTCATTTTATATTTCTTTTTGCTGTGGTTGGTAATGATAGGAGCGGTTCAAATCGTCTATGCAGCTCCAACATCTCTGGGTCAACAGAATTGGAAAAGGAGGATAGTCTTCACTATCTCATATGGGATTTTTCATTATTGGTTCCATGGCAGATACAGGTCTCAATGGATCCATTTTCAAATGATATTTCATTAATCCATTGGTGCGGCATTTTCATTCTTAGCGGGAACAAGTGACGATAGGATACATTTCTTCTTCTTGATGAAATAAATGGTAGGGCTATACTAATAGCTAAAATACTATATCCGGTAGTTTTTCAATGGCTTCTCTTGCGTTACCGGAAATCAGTGGTTTTATGGCAGAATCTATGAGATTTTCTTCCCGAGAAAAATGACTGTTTATAAATCAATCTTCTTCGACCTTGAAAATCGAATCATTGGTACTGCAATAGCGGCAATTGTAACGATATTCACTCCCATCCACTTGTTGTCTATGTTACGTCGAATATTCTATATAAGTTGAAAATGTGACGAACCCTTATTTAACGGATTCTGGACCAAGAGATATTTTAATCCTGATCTGTCTCTTTCTACCAATAATAGGTATTGGTGCTTATCCCGGTCCAGTTCTCTTTCTATCAGATTATTGGATAGAAGTTAGCTCATCTCGATCCTTCCATCCATGAAATGAATGGCAAAAATTGATTTTTGTACTTTCCGAATAGATTCTTATCTATATAATAGAATTAATAGGATCCAATTCTCTTTTGAGAAATGAATGGAATGGAGCGAATCAAAAATGAAATTATTTCTCTTTTATTTTGAGAAAATATAGTTCAAGTTATTTCAAGTAGTGATTCCATCATTCTATAATCAATCTTTGAAATAACTTGGACCAGTTATTGATGTCACTTATCACTTACATAAAGGAACTGGATCGAATCTATCCTTCTTTTTCCCTCCGGGAATTCGGTCCATTTATGGTTCCAACCATCCATAGCTGTGTAACCCTATTCCTAATAGATCGACCCCCAAATAACGGATCCAAACTATAGAAAATCCTAAAGAAGCCACAATTGCCGGTTCCTCACCCTGCCAACCCTTATTCATTCTAGTATGCAGATAGATTGCGAATATGGTCCAAGTAATTAATGCCCAAGTCTCTTTTGGATCCCAGCTCCAATAAGATCCCCATGCTTCATTGGCCCATATTGCTCCAGAAAGAGTACCTATGGTTGAAAGAGAAAAACCGGGACCAATCGCACGATAACTCCAATGATCTAATTGTTTAATCAATTGACATTTACGATAATTCGTTGATGAAAAATCAAAAGTGTATTGCAAATCACTTTTTTGTTTTTCATGTGAATAAAATTTTTCATTGGGAAGAATGGATCGGGAAAAGAAATTGTCCATCGCACCAAAAAGAACCTGTCTATTTACTCCGGACATAATCACTAGAAGAGCTATTGATGCTAGGGATCCACATAAAAGGGTTGCATAGCTGAACAATATCATACTTACATGCATCATTGACCAATGAGATTGTAGCGCGGGTACTAACATTCCGGATCGTTGCATTTCCTCCGGAAGACCTAAAGTAGCAAAACCATGAGTTAACATAGCACTTGGCGCGGTGATTGCACCTAACCACCGATCATCCCGGTTCCGTACTTCTAGAACTATATGGAGCACGGATGAACTCCAGGAAAGGAACATGAATGATTCATACAAATTACTCAACGGTAAATGTCCCGAATAAAGCCAACGAGTAATTAATAATCCCGTTGTACAAAGAAAAGTAACTATCATGCCCTTTCCTCCCGAACTACTTAGTCCTTCAATTCGATAAACTAAGGTTCCCCAATAAATGAGAGTGACAACCAAAATGAGAGAAAAAGAGATGTGAGCCAATATATGTTCTAAAGTTATGAATATCATAATCAAACCCATTTATTCATTTTATTCCCGAATGAGATCTATGATGAAAAGATAGGATTGATCTATCACAATGGAAATAGATTGAACAGATATTGCTACATAGGAAGAAGTGATTGATGAGATCTTCCTGGAAAAATGCCGCCACTCGGATTTGAACCGAGATGCTCTCGCACTGCTTCCTAAGAGCAGCGTGTCTACCAATTTCACCATGGCGGCTTCGTAGGGACCATACTAGCTTATTTACACCAGATCGTCAATGTTATGGAACGTGTCTAGCAGAGGGAGTAATCTGTGATTATAACAGATGTCCAAATAAAATAGAAGTTCGAGCATTGACATTTGAATCAAATTTATGTTGGTTAATGGTTATAACGGAGCATGGCGCAGCTTGGTAGCGTGCCATCTTGGGGTGATGGAGGTCGTGGGTTCAGATCCCGCTGCTCCGAAAGAGAATGGGGAAATAGTAACATGCCTTATCGAACAAAGAATATCTGTCAATTTTCGCTCACGATGGGAAGAATCGGAGCAGCTAGATTCCAAACAAGAAAGAGAGATACATGGTTATATCATCACTTTCCAATCTGGATTATTTGATCATATACATATCTAGAACGAAACCATTTTTCTGAGATCTCCCGTATGATTATTCTCCAATATCCTGTTGGACTTTTCAATTTGAGAGGAGACATCCAAATATATTGATAGCTCGCAATAATATTACATACGAACTAATAGTACTATATACAGGCTGCTTATTAATGAATTGATCCTATTTTGAGCTACTGAGATGTAGAAAGGGGTTTAATCCATAGGATAAAAAATTGCACTAGATTACGCATCTATATTTTTGTCAGCTCATGTATCTCTGCCACAATGGTTTGGGCATTACGCATTATAAATGGTAGAGATACGAAGAAAGAGGATTCCTTTTAGTTCTCCTAAAGGATTTAGCACTCACTCTTTTCTATCCAACCATAAAGGAGGGAAAGAATGGGTTCAGACCCAATAAGGAGATGAATCATTGGGAGGAGCAGAAGCAGAAGAAGGATGAATTTAGATATTTGAAACTACGAACTAGTAATTATTCGCCATAGAGCAAAAACCTGTATCTATTACGAAATGCACGAGTGATTCCATAATGAAATAATATCATTCCCATGCATTATTCCGTAGGTTCTGTGCCATTATTTATAAGAAATAAGAAATCGTTTTGATCCTAGTTTCGGATCGGAATGGATGGGGATGTTTATAAGGTTGAGCTACCGGAAATGTAGCATAATGGTAATGCTGAAGTTCGTTCAGGATCCTTACAAAAAATGATGAACTCTAATCCCTTTCCAGTGGGAAGGCGGAATGGATAGAGGAATAGTGGATAAATTCCCCATTTCTCCAGATTGGCTGAAGGGAAGTACTGTAGTGGAACTAATTAATGACCGTGTCCCTTTCGTACGACCACCCTTGGGAGTACCCGAAGAAAATGATTTCTTTCGCATCACCGTTCTCCAGGGTCCTGGAGGGTGGTGTCGTATATTCGCTCGTGTTGTGCTACGGATCATCCAAATCAATTGATGTCAATTTTGATTCGGATGATCCAGAGGAATCATCATTGGCTATGCAATAAAAACTTTTCGAATGACCGGTGGAGATAGACTTAGCTAAAGAAAAAGCTTTTATTGCGGCCCGATATGCTTTTCCCTTCCGAACATTTTTACGAATTTTTTTCTTGGATCTAGAAGTACGTTTTTTTGGAACTGCCATAAGGAACAATGGGTTTAATTCATATATTGTGATGTGAAAGACATCTTCTGTATTTCATTTATTCATTTCTCTCGTGGAGAACTAAACATATTCTTTATCGGAATATGCTGCAAATTGAATCAATCCATTCTCTCGACGAAAACGCAAAAGAAATTGAAATAGATGAGAATCTACCAATGGAAATTGAAAGTTCAATTTCCATTATATATTATCATCCATTTTATAGAATATATTCATATAACGATCGATATCGAGGGAATATCTTTCTAATCCTTCTTGTTCATGTTCCTGTCATATCCTGAATTGAATTTAATGGGATCAGAATGTTCTATGGATTGATTGTAAGATCTTTTCAATTGGAAAGACAGGAAAAGATGCGGAAGTATCAACCAATTTTGAGTGAAAGGTTTTAAATATTCTTCCGATGTTTCATTTCCAAGTTCCATAACGTTTATATGTATAGGAAATAGTTTCATCAAATAGAAATTTTTTCTATCAATCATACTACTTTTATAATTGAAGTGATATGTGAGGACCGATAATGTAAGTACTACTATACCTTTGACCAAAAAATATGGATTGCTTTTACGTAGATCGCGTAAAAGCAACGTACTGAGAATTCTAAGGTCAAAGAGCTTTAGAAGGCGCTCCCGGTGCGAAAGGATTTGAATTAAAAATCTCACTAAATTGGATTCGGTCCATGGATTGTATAGAAATTGATAACTTTTGATCTCTTCCAATTTCACTATCCAGGATCTTCTTTTTTCCATTTCTTTTTACCCCTTTTTTTCATCCCAATGAATAGAATAAATAGATTATTTAATCTTGATTTAATATAATTGGAACGCTCATATCAACCACTCAACTCACATGATATAAAGATCAATATTTATTGAATGAAATGAACGGAAACCCTTTTTGTTCATTATGACAATTTACATATCTTCCAATTGAAATATCCAGCTCCATTTTGGTCATTTCATTTATTCTTTACCCCAATTACAGGTAAAATAAATATCATTAAATACCATAAAAAAGAGCTCGTGTAAATGACACGAGCCTCTGGAGTGAAGAGAGCTATAAGATAAAAAACAAAAATTTGTTTGATGGAAGGGCTCACATTAGGTTTAGGGATAATCAGGCTCGAACTGATGACTTCCACCATGTCAAGGTGACACTCTACCGCTGAGTTATATCCCTTCCCTACCTTCATCTGGAAGGAGAACTGACTTATGAATAATAACTTACCAAAGGGTCGAGAGACTCAACACCACTATCCCACTATTTTCTCTCGAACAACTTGAAGCCAAACCTTCCACACTACTACGAAAAGAAAGAATGAGAAAGAAAAGATTGGATACTATTCTGAGTGAATCCTATCGAAAATAGGATTTCCTACTGATTTGAACCATAACATATGGTCCCGTAAAATCAGTAATATTTTACCTATCTCGATCAAGCAAGTTTGACATGAACATGTCAAATATTTTGTTAAACATATTTGATCCGATCTAGCACTAGTGCGTGCGGAAAGAACCAAAGATTGGTTGGAAGAACAAGGAGAACAGGATCGAGTAAAGATTATACAGAGATGATACGGATCAAAAATTTATTCTTGCACCCAGGATATTACTGTTTTCGAAAAATAAGATCTACTTTTATCTCTTTTTCCATTCAAAAGTTCCGATTTGTTTCCACTTCGAGACCCCAAAAATGAACAAATTTTTGCTCTAAGGAACACGTACAGGATCCATCATTACAGAACAGAAAAGAAAAGAGAAGACCCTATGCAACTGTTAACTACTTCATATAAATACATTGATATCCTCTCGCCTAGCGAGCAAATATTGACCTCCGTGGATGGAAATACTTCTTTATCTGGATCGATGTGAGAGTAAAACTACATTTCCAAAATCCATGTTGTCTCTTCGGAACAGGTTGACCCCTTCGCTCTCTCGTGGTACAATCTTCTTCCCGCTGAGCCCCCACTTTTCCACCGGTCCACAGAAACAAGATATAGGACTGGTGCCAGCAGTTCATCAGTTCATCATAGGAGAAAGGACTCACCGGGCCAGATCATTGACTAATCAGATCAAAAAGAACTTCCTTTTCCGTATACTTTCCCCGGCCATATCGATTGCTATTCGCGGGCCTTACGCAGTCGATCAGATCATATCTCAGATATATATATATATATCCTTCAACATAGGTCATCGAAATGATCTTGGACGACCCCAACCAAAGCACGAAAGCCAAGATCTTTCATGAAATTGATTCCTGCTCGAATTCGAACAGTGTATAACCACATGGATAAGCTCACATTAACCCGTCAATTTCGAATCCAATTTGTATTTGGAGGAATGATATTTCGAGATATCAAGAAGGAATTAGCATTTCATAATGTCGATTCATACAAAAGAGTATTTCTTCAGACGCTGTACTTATAGGATGGGAATAGAGAAGGAAGAGGAAATCCCGAAGATTTTGCATAATCTTTTTGACCAAAAAATATGATTCAGTAGTTTTTTGTTAGAACACGAAAACGTGTTTGACTCAATTGGTTCCAGTGACTCTTTTAGACATAATGCATGAAGGAAGGGAATATGAAGATTCTCGAACAATGAAAAGAATCCAATCTATCCTACTTCGAAAAAATTGAACGAGAAGCCGTATGAGGTGCAAATCTCATGTACGGTTTTGTAGAGTGACAGTGAAGACAACTTATCTGTCAACTTTTCCACTATCACCCCCAAAAAACCAAACTCTGCCTTACGTAAAGTTGCCAGAGTACGATTAACTTCTGGATTTGAAATCACTGCTTATATACCTGGTATTGACCATAATTTACAAGAACATTCTGTAGTATTAGTAAGAGGAGGAAGGGTTAAAGATTTACCCGGTGTGAGATATCACATTGTTCGAGGAACCCTAGATGCTGCCGAAGTAAAAGATCGTCAACAAGGGCGTTCTAGTGCGTTGTATATTCTTACTTATCTAAGACTTGTATCATTTCATGATGATGCCATGTTAATTGCTAGGAACATGTGAAGTATATGGCTAACCTAATAACGAACGTTTTGTAAGGGGACTAGAGCAGGCTACCGTAAAACAAACGATCCTCTTTTTCAGGAGATTTGGAACTATTATATGTCCAAGGTTCAATATCGAAATCATTTTCGAAGTTTTCCCTGATTGTTTCAACAGAAAATTCAAAATACCTTGGCCTTTTTAGAACAGGTTCGAGTCAAATAGCAATGATTTGAAACACTTTTTTTATACACTATTTTGTAAACCTAAGGACTTGATGGTATAGATATGTAAAATACAGGATCTCCAATCATAGCAAAAGAAAGAAAGAAAGGGAACGGATACTCAATCGAGAGTGAGTAAACAGAATTATATGCATAAAGAATATATCTCATCTATGCAGATAGAATCATGTGGAAAGCCGTATTCGACGAAAGTCGTATGTACGGTTTGGAGGGAGATCTTTCATACCTTTAGAGATCCACCCTACAATATGGAGTCAAAAAGCCAAAATAAATGATTTGCAGCCTTTATGAAATAGATTCTTGAACCTTTTTCACACTCATGTCACGGCGAAGTACTGCAGAAAAAAAAACTGCAAAATCCGATCCTATTTATCATAATCGATTAGTTAACATGGTGGTTAACCGTATTCTTAAAAACGGGAAAAAATCATTGGCTTATCGAATTCTTTATCGAGCCATCAAAAATATTCAACAAAAGACGGAGAAAAATCCACTATCTGTTCTACGCCAAGCAATACGTAGAGTAACTCCCAATGTAACAGTCAAAGCAAGACGTGTGGGTGGATCGACTTATCGAGTTCCCATTGAGATAAGATCTACACAAGGAAAAGTACTTGCCATTCGTTGGTTATTAGGGGCATCTCGAAAACGTCCGGGTCGAAATATGAATTTCAAATTGAGTCACGAATTAATGGATGCTGCCAGAGGGAATGGCAATGCTATACGCAAAAAGGAAGAGACTCATAGAATGGCAGAAGCCAATAGAGCTTTTGCACATTTCCGTTAATTCATAAACAGGATCGATATTTACCTATCTATATAGTGGATTTACATATCCTGATAAATTAGAAATTAATTCCCGTTCGGATCGGGATTTATCAATATGTTTATCGGAACAAAAGAGAAAAAAGAAGAAGAAAAGAACATAAATCATAGATAGAGAAACTAAGCCCTCTTGGGAAAGCTTCCTTAAGAAAGAAGGAGATAGAGTATGGAGGAATATTCGATCCTATTCATGAGGATTATGTCAATCTCCTATTCCGAAAATTGCAAGTTAGAAACTATTTCTACTCTTTCGGAGATTGAATGAAATTACTAATTTATGATCTGACATGTACAAAGTGAAAACTTCATTTTCAATTATACCCTGAGATCATTTGAAAGAGTTTCATTTGCTTTTCTTCCATTCTGGTCTATGGTCTTTCTTGGCTATATGGTCTATCCAGGGGAAAGATTGAGCTTCAAGAAATAGTAAATGGTCTCATAGATACACAAATGTATAACTCTCCAGGAATTTTGATTGCGCTTATATCCATAACTGTAGGAATTGGATCCGAACTTTCTCCAGTCCCTTTTCATCAATGGACCCCTGACGTATATGAAGGAGTGCGATTTGTTTTACAAATTATTACCTCTATTTCATTATAGAGGTAATAGATATCTCTATTTCTTTTTTATCAATGTTTCTATCTCTAAAAACTCTATGGACATGTGGAAAAGAGAAGGAAAAGGACTGTTACCCCTACCCCCACTCGGACCAAGACATCACTTAAAAAAAAAAAGTTTTTTTTTTCAAATATTTTTTGTCGAAATAACAATTAAGGTAAAGCAAGGTCAAAAACAACTAATATCTTTGAATGAACAAAGATATTTTGCAAGAGAGATTGGTAAGACCAAATCTATTGATTCAATAGATTTGGTCTTATACATGCGCGAGGAAGGGAATAAAAAAGGAATCAGATTATTATTTTATTCCTTCTTTATCACCTAGAAACCGTGCGAGGTTCGAGTCCCATGCACGGTTCTGAATGAGAAAAAGGAGTGAGGGATTCTCTTTTCAACAACTCTACCATTCGTTTCTTTTCTTTTGTTCTGAAAATAACTGCTCTAGCCGCTCGAATCGAATTTTCGATGTTCGTTCCTATCTTCATCGAACGAACGCATGGCAATAGATATATATGCACATAGAGATATATCTATTGAAATATGGATATTTGACCGCTCCGTTCTATTCGGGAATAGATATCATAGAATCGAACCTGTTCTTTACAGATTGTTATTTGGTACCATATTCAATTCTTTAGGTTTCTATTGAATCTAAAAAGAAAAGATGTTTAGTCATCTTTTTTACGTATATTAAATCTTCTCCAGATAATGAAAATTAAAATATAAAAAATTGGATTATATGTAATTAACCTATATGACCGATCGATATCAATACTCGAAGACTCTATCTCTAACATAGATTCTACTAGGATTCACTCACTTTCGAGATGCCTTGATGGTGAAATGGTAGACACGCGAGACTCAAAATCTCGTGCTTAAGAGCGTGGAGGTTCAAGTCCTCTTCAAGGCATAATATTGCTCATGCTTATTGAATGAGCAATTCAATGGTAAATCTCGTACGAGAGTATCTCAATAAATTGAGATAGATTCCCTTCGTATCTGTTGATACGAGGTATTCCGACGATTACCTACAAGTTCAAGTGGAATAGGACAGTGGATCACAGGCAGGATCTTGGAGATCTTCTCTATCTAATGAGATAGTCCATTCCGAAAAGGTCCACCCTCGTATTATGAGGTATATTTCATTAAGGACACAGATTGAGAAGATCTTGCAAGATAAATAGATTAACCATATACCCCTCTCAAGATCTTGCAAGATCCGGGAGTTGTGACCGAACCTCAACAACTATATGCATGTCGGATTGACTCTATCCTTTCCTCTCCTCCGAATAGTGTGGGAAGAGAGAATGCTAGACTAGAACCGAAATCTAGGAAATAAGGAGTAAGCATAGTCTAGTAGAGAATATCTCATTAGGTTAAAGAGAATTGGCTTGTCTTTACTATGCTTACTCTTACATGGTCGAGATCTCGGAGTGAAGAACCTATCTTCAAATTAAAGATCTATCAAGTCTTTTTTTTTTTCTCCAACATACTTACTATTCTTGGACAATACCAGGAAAGGATTCATTATAGGATCTTAAATAGGAGCATATGTAGAACCTCTCATTGGTTTCCACGACCCTACTGCCCGGTCAATTTTGTTTTACTTCATTCCATATTCCATTGCTCTTTCATCGATTATTACAGATTATCCCGGCTGATGTCAAATCTTAATCCTGTTGTATGAATTGAGTGTTCAATTTCATTCGGAAAAAGACATTGATTCTCCGACAATGTCCTTGTCATTTGATCCAATAACATTCTGTTAGATAGGAACAGATTGAATAAATATTGATAACTCTCAGATAGAGTATTATAAAGAAAAGATTCATTAGATAATAAACTATTGGTTCCGAGCCATTTTTGGCGATGAATTAACGATTCGAAGCGGTAAAACTTTTCTCTCTTATTTCCGATTAACCAACGTTGATATGCAAATATAGGATAATGTAGCTCCATACGTTCCGATCGGATACTCAGTGCTTGAATGCGTTTGAAATCCTCAAAATGTTCCCTTCCTAATTGTTTCCACGAATTCGTGAACAAAATCGAATTGTTAATGAATTTTGAATTATATCTACGAAAAAAATGGTAGTAACTTTTTTTAGGGAAAAAACCATATTTTGATGTTCTTCTCATTGAACCATAAGTAATATAAAGCCTTTTCAGCAGTTCTTCATTTGTGAAAAATTCTCGGCGTGAAAACACAAGGCACTCTTCTTGAAATAGGAAGGGATCCCAAAGAAATCGTCTTCCTAGAAAGAACATGGGTTTCTTAGAGGATTTATATTGCATCGGATTCGGATATTTTATAGAAATTTTAGATCTTATCATCTGCCTTTTTTTAAACGATCTGAACTGATACGAAGATCTAAATGAATTGGGTCTTTTTATACGTCTTTTTGTACCTCTTTTTGTACGATCGAATCGGTTACTGCGAAGAAAACTAAGACGCCAGATCCTAGGAGCCCAAACTATGTTATTTATGAATTCTTCATCCATATCCCTATCCATTTGTTTTGGATCGAGAGTTTCTTTTTGTTTTGAGTCGAAAGTTTCTTTTTGTTTTGCGTCAAGAGTTTCTTGTAGAAACTTTAATTCATATTCTTGAAGAAATCGTATCATATCTAGATGATTTCTCGTTTTGGGCTGAGGAGCGAATGTGCTCTGATCCTTATCGAACGTACCCCGAAATCTTCCTAACCATGGAAATTCCACCAGAAGACTTTCTAAAAGACTAGAAGCTAGATCGAGATCATGCTCAGCGGATCTATCGAGAGTAATGCAATTCTCGATATTTCGTTCCGATATAGACCAAGAATCTCGAGCCGCTGATCCGGCCAAGCAACCCAAAATATGGGGAAGTATGGTCAATTCCTTCATAGTTGTTTCGGCAATCGAAGGTTCTAAATACCATTCGGACAAACAACAAAACCTTTTCTTCCATAATTCCTTTTTGGTAGATAGATGATTCAGGGGAGAATTCCTTCTAAGTGTATTTTGTATAAAAGCCTTTCCTACTTTGTAGATAAGTCTTTCATAAGTTTGACCGGATCCAACCTGATTCTCCATAGATTTCCAATTACAAGTTTGCCTAAAAAGAGCTGATCGAATCGTATTAGTGTCTATAACGGATTTCTTTCGGGTAATACTTATTATTAAGGCTTCATTGGCCAGTGCTGCTAGATCTCGTGCATCAGAACTTATGGTTCTAGATCCAAATTCATCGGAACAGGACAACTCTTTTTCCGAGTAGAACCCTTTACTACATAAAAGAATAGGAAATTCCCTTTGTCGTTGTGGGATAACAAGCATTCGAATATTGATCGATCTATCTAATCGATTTGGAGCTATTAGGGCTGGATCCACTTTTTGGGGGATATGAGTCGGAGCAATAACAAGAATATTTCTAATAGAATCTCTATCATAATCTCTAGAGAGATGGCTCACTAATAAACCAAGGAAAGAGTCACTTAAGTCGAAATCAAGGAAAGCGTGAGTTAAGTCATTGACATTCAGTTCATGAATGTTTGGAATCCATATTATGCAAGGAGACATTCTTTTTGCCAATTCCAAGGTAAGATGGAATTGTCGCATTTTGTCTATTGCCAAATTAAAAAATTCAGTTTGAATAATTCTACTATCAGGGTAATTTAAATACTTACCATACAAGAACTTGTTCAGAGATATTTTGATTAAAGGAACATAAGAGTCTGCTGCTATACTTTTGACCAAATAGGATCGACCAGTTCCCATAGGACCTATGAGTAAAATCCCTTTGGAAAGTAATGATCCTGAGTGGAGTGATAAAGGGGGTCCATGAAATGGGGGGTTGGTTTGACACAATATTTGTGAAGAGGTTATCTTCTGACAAAAAGCAAAGAATACCCATCTTTCTGCTAAACAAAATGGATCGAACTCGTAATTCATTAGATCTTTTTGATAAGTGTAGGCCAAATATCGTAAGTGAATAAGTCCCGGCTGTCCAGTTATTTGATAATCAATTTCATTCTTGAGGAAATTATGACTGTAAGTCAAATTTGATTCAAATTGATAAATGTTTTTTTCCATCATTAGAAGCTGAACTAGTAATTCTATCTCTTTTTCATAGATATCCATACTAGAACACCATTTGTTCCACTCTCTTATTATAGTTATAGGCGAATTAAGCTTTCTATTCTTCATCTTCCTCTTCATAGAAGAAGAGCTGGATGTGTCCCCTATATAAGATAACCAGAGATTAGGCACGAAAGGATTCATAAGTTTTTGCAACTCTATCACGTATGACGGATCCTTTAAATACTTGATGAGTTCAAAGTCTACTTTTAAATTGAGAAAGGTTAAGGAAGTCACTTTCAAATATTGAAGAACAGAATACCCAAGGACGAAAAAAGGGATAAGAATCCCATATTCTTCATACCTCCGAGCATTTAGTAATCTCAGATGTTTCCATATGAATGAAACTGATGACTTCTTTTGATCAACAGTACTAGATTCTAAAAACTCATTCAAAGGACTTAGAAAGAAAAACTTATTCAGAATGAATTTTCTGAATCTAAAACTAAATTGAAAAAGATTCGTTCTCAATTTCCATTGTATAGGTTCCCATAATGGATGATAAAGTTCCCACAAGATATTCAATTTATGTATAATATTATGTTTAATATCTCGCAAAATAAATACAAATTGATTACTCCCATGTAGTAATATCTCTGGAAGATTATCTAAAAGCATATTTTCAAGATATTTACACCCTGCAGAGGTAAAAAACCATGGCATATATGTTTGGAGCAAATCCCATTTTGAAAAAAGACTATCTATTCGATAGATCCTATACATCTCCTGTTTCTTAACAGGTTCATTAAAACGTGGTGATAATAGAATATTCCGTTCCTCTTTAGATGAATTAGAAAGGGTACTCCTCCCATCTATGCCTTTGTTTCCAATTATGTTTTGAAAACTTTCGGTTACAAACCAATCTTGAAACATTTCCTGATTCTTATTGAGAAAGATTTCGGATAGTAAATCATCTTTATAAGATCGAGTTTGAATAAGATCCATGTTTGAACTGAAATCCTTTTTAAGGTACTGATCGAGGTTGTTCTCTTCTGAATCGGATCTATGGAAAAAAGGCTGGCAAAAAGTTTTTTCCATATTGACTATTTGTTCTTTTGTTAAAGGCGTTATAGAAATCTCTTCGATCGAGGAAAGACATCCATTGTCACGAACGAATGGATTAAATCGAGTTAGTAAATTGAAGGATCTGTACAAGTCATAGATTAATACAAACGTTTGGTCACCACTTCGTTTTCGTTGTAAATATTTAGGTAAGAATATGTTAGATATTTGTGACTTGATGAATGAAATAGTCTCTTTCTCTGAGTGAACGGGTCCTATTTCACCAATGGGCAAGGAAGATAGATTGTTGTGGATGGACAAAAGATGAAATAATTGTCCATATGTAAGATTCTTCCTTCTGATATGGAAAGGATTCATATAAGAAGGAAGAATCTTCCTATAATTTGACCGAGGATGATGCAAATAATCAAAAAATTGGAGCGTATTTGCTCCGTGAAAATAAGCTCTCAATGAGCTCTGATCAGATAGTTTGATGGGATTCAACCAATTGTCTCGATCGTTGGATATCGTCGAAAAAGAAGTGTTATTGAACGATTCCATGTGATTCTTTTCATTATCGAATAAGTCAATAATCAATGGATAAATCGGTATCTTATTCGAAAAAAGTGGTTTAATTGTTCCTTCATCAATCAATAATTTTGATCTTTTTGAAAGATTATGGTCATCCAAAAGAAAGGGTTTGAATTTTTTTAAATGAACGATTAGAGCACCAATTGGATCCAACAACTTATTTAATAGTTGATCATTAAGACTTTTGAGCTCATAAAAGCGAAAATCCAAAATTGAAATGAAAATATCGAACTTAGAGTTGAACTTCGAAATGATATCGAAGTTCGAATTTAAGATCTTCACAGTACTTTCAAAAAGGGAAGAAAACTTTAAATAATCTTTTTTGTTGGAACTTAGAGACCAACCAATTGAATCTTGATTAGTATTAGTACATGATCCAATTGGATCGAACACTATTTTAAAATAGTTTTGTTTAGAAAAAACATGTTTCAAATATTTTATAAAGTATTCGGTCTGATTGTACACATTCAAATTCCGATTGATATGTTTATCCGTTCGAATAATAGAACGGTTGAACCATTCTCTCTGGCTTTTTCTCCAACTTGACGAATGCCGGTCAATTGCATCTTTCGTTACATTATGAAAACTTTCATTTTCTATCCAATTTGTTCGAATTTGATCCTTTAACTTGCGACTGGACCTTTTCATAAAATTGAATATATTCAATATATTTTCCGAATACCCGGAAATCTTATACCGAATGGATTCATACCAATGAAAAGCTTCAGTTCTATAATCGTTAAGAGGAGTTCCTATCTCCAAGCGATTTTTTGAATCGATTTGGCTCAATTCTTTGTCGATTATTTGATCTAAATATTCATCCTCTTTATCAGTAATCTTGAGTAGGACCCATAAAGATTGATTCTTCAATTTATCTCTGTGGTTGAAGATCCGATCCGATCTCAACGATCCATTTTTGTTGAGTTCATATAATTGATTCATGTGAGAATCAATATAAAAATCAATTTGATCATGAACCTGACTAGGCTTAGTTATTGATAGAGTGAATTGATCTATCATTTCCAGAACAATTTTTTTAGTTTTCGATCGAAAATTTTTGTGCAATATGTATTGTCCCTTGCTTTGATCACAGAATGCAGAAGATAGATTCAAAGGCAGAGTCAAATTCCGCTTTATAGATCCGGATCGGTGCATATAACTTGGCTTTTTAAGAATAATAGATCCGAGATCTGATGAAATAGCACAATTCGAGGAAGGATTTTCAATTTCAAAATATGTTTTGATCTTCCATAGATCAACTATCCTATTCATTAATGAATAGGATTTTGAATCCCTTAAATCTCGGGAAAAAACCTCTTGTTGCCTTTTCAATAACCTTTTGGATAAGTTGAAATCTTCAATGGGCTTCTCAGTAGCACTAGGACTACCCATATACGATTCATCTATTAGCAATATGTAAAAAAAAGAATAACGAATTGATTTTGTAAAATTATCAATGAATCTTTTCCTTTCCAAAGGAAAAGAAATCTCTTCCGTATATCTTTGATCTTCTGTAAATAATTCTTTCGCCCAAGAGATTGGAGAATATTCTGATAAACGCTTTGAGGACAAATCTGATTCTATTTTTCTTTTTTCTCTCTCTTTTATTGAAAGAGAACAAATAATTGATCTTTCTCTTCGTTGCTCAATCTCCGTTTTATTTCTTGTGAATGGATCTTCACAAAGATCTTTTTCAGGTTCCCAATACTTATTTTCGGTTGAAATGAGAGTCGAATCGATCTTCGAGTTGATATCTTTCTCATCCTTTTCCGAATGAGTTTCGCTCGGTCCTTGATTCTCCGAGATCATCTCATCCTTCTTGTTCATGTTCCTGTCATATCCTGAATTGAATTTAATGGGATCAGAATGTTCTATGGATTGATTGTAAGATCTTTTCAATTGGAAAGACAGGAAAAGATGCGGAAGTATCAACCAATTTTGAGTGAAAGGTTTTAAATATTCTTCCGATGTTTCATTTCCAAGTTCCATAACGTTTATATGTATAGGAAATAGTTTCATCAAATAGAAATTTTTTCTATCAATCATACTACTTTTATAATTGAAGTGATATGTGAGGACCGATAATGTAAGTACTACTATACCTTTGACCAAAAAATATGGATTGCTTTTACGTAGATCGCGTAAAAGCAACGTACTGAGAATTCTAAGGTCAAAGAGCTTTAGAAGGCGCTCCCGGTGCGAAAGGATTTGAATTAAAAATCTCACTAAATTGGATTCGGTCCATGGATTGTATAGAAATTGATAACTTTTGATCTCTTCCAATTTCACTATCCAGGATCTTCTTTTTTCCATTTCTTTTTACCCCTTTTTTTCATCCCAATGAATAGAATAAATAGATTATTTAATCTTGATTTAATATAATTGGAAAACTCGTGTCAACCAACCAATACCATTATAACACATGGATAGAATTTCTTTCACTGAAATAGGAAAATGAAACTGAATCCAGTCCGTTTTTTTCTCTTATTTTATGGGCGAACGACGGGAATTGAACCCGCGCGTGGTGGATTCACAATCCACTGCCTTGGTCCACTTGGCTACGTCCGCCCCGGAAAAACAAACCAATTGTCTCTATCTACAGTCATTTCTTCTTGGAAGAAATGACGAGGCTAACGTTTGTATGTGGGTCGGCGACCTCTTACAGGGGATCAAAGCAAGATCGATGACTAATTCCCAACCAACTATCGAACAAGTTTTTCGGTCGTGGACCTATGTCAAATGTCTATTGGTAATACTTGACATGAATCAAGTATGAGAGAAAGAATGTGATTGGATCCCGAACTACTCAATTTCAGATCTGAGTCTATACTAATATTATAGAATGAATATGTTGATGATCTTTATTCAGCATCCATGGCTGAATGGTTAAAGCGCCCAACTCATAATTGGTGAACTCGCGGGTTCAATTCCTGCTGGATGCAGGAGAACTGCACATATCCATTATTTATGGAATGGGAAGAAGGATGAAGAATAACAGCAAACATTTGAACAGTACCAACCCTTTCATTTTATTGAAAGGTTTGGTACTGTTCAGTTAAGCAATACACGATAACAATCCATCAGAGTCTTTATTATCCACCTATTGAAATAGATTCAACAGCAGCTAGATCCAGAGGAAAGTTATGAGCATTACGTTCGTGCATAACTTCCATACCTAGGTTAGCACGATTAATGATATCGGCCCAAGTGTTAATTACACGACCTTGACTGTCAACTACAGATTGGTTGAAATTGAATCCATTTAGGTTGAAAGCCATAGTGCTTATGCCTAGAGCGGTAAACCAGATACCTGCTACGGGCCAAGCAGCTAAGAAGAAATGTAAAGAACGGGAGTTGTTGAAACTAGCATACTGGAAGATCAATCGGCCGAAATAACCGTGAGCAGCCACAATATTGTAGGTTTCTTCCTCCTGACCAAATTTGTAACCTGCATTTGCGGACTGATTCTCAGTAGTTTCCCTGATCAAACTAGAAGTTACCAAAGAACCATGCATAGCACTGAATAGAGAGCCGCCGAATACGCCAGCTACACCCAACATGTGGAATGGATGCATAAGGATATTGTGCTCAGCCTGGAATACAATCATGAAATTGAAAGTACCAGAGATTCCTAGAGGCATACCGTCAGAGAAGCTTCCTTGACCAATAGGGTAGATCAAGAAAACGGCAGCAGCAGCTGCAACAGGAGCTGAGTATGCAACAGCAATCCAAGGACGCATACCTAGACGGAAGCTAAGCTCCCACTCACGACCCATATAGCAAGCTACACCAAGTAGGAAGTGTAGAACGATTAGCTCGTAAGGACCCCCGTTGTATAGCCATTCATCGACGGAAGCTGCTTCCCAGATGGGATAGAAGTGCAAACCGATAGCTGCAGAGGTAGGAATAATGGCACCGGAGATAATATTGTTTCCATAAAGAAGAGAACCGGAAACGGGCTCACGAATACCATCAATATCTACCGGAGGAGCTGCGATGAAAGCAATAATGAATACAGAGGTTGCGGTCAATAGGGTAGGGATCATCAAAACACCGAACCATCCAATGTAAAGACGGTTTTCGGTGCTAGTGATCCAGTCGCAGAAGCGACCCCATAAATTTGCGCTTTCGCGTCTTTCTATAATTGCGGTCAT